GGGACCCCAGAAAGTAACTTGAGCAAGAGTGAAAAAAATAGATGAAATTTGAAAGAAAAGACAGAAGAGACAAAATGAAGAAATGCAAAATGAGAAGAATCGGAGTTTATTTGTACTGTGTCTGAAATACATCCTTTCTATTCCTATCCTTCCACTCTTTGATTGAATCCTTTTAGCTCATTTTTTTTTTTGATCTTTTAGATTTGATATATATACGAAAATCTAACATACTTTTGAAATAAGAAAAGTATTAACAGAGAGGAAAAAAATAAAAATGAAAAAGAAAGTAAAGAATATCTATCCCGATCCGTCTCAATGAATTAATTTCATTTGTATGAGGTATGAATATCTATCCGATACATTATTCACGTGTCAGGAACCAGATTTGAACTGGTGACACGAGGATTTTCAGTCCTCTGCTCTACCAACTGAGCTATCCCGACCATTTCCCGTACATCATCCTAGCAGAGTACTTATATCTATGTATCTATGTCAATGAAAAGAACTAAAAAAGAAAATATTAACAAATTGGACCTAGCCCCTTAATTTCTTAGATCTTCAAAAAGAAGACTTTCTTTGTAAATGTAAGGAAAAAGATATGGACTATGAATGATTAAATAACGGAGATTCCTTGAACATATATGTTCATATCGTACTATACAAAACAAATGAGATTGGATTGGAAGAAGATACGAGGATTTCTATTCGGATCCATTTGTGAAAGAACAGAGTGAATGAAATGAGAAAGATATTGAATTTTGTTTGAACTGAGCCACTGATGAAAAAAAAAAAAAGAAAGAGGATGAGGATAAATAAAGAGCGAGGCGAGGAAGTAAAATGGGCTTTTTATTGGGGATAGAGGGACTTGAACCCTCACGATTTTAAAATTCGACGGATTTTCCTCTTACTATAAATTTCATTGTTGTCGGTATTGACATGTAAAATGGGACTCTCTCTTTATTCTCGTCCGATTAATCTTCAAAAGATCTATCAAACTCTGGAATGAATCATTTGATCGCTGAATATTCGAATTCGATTCTTTTTTCAACTTCAATTGGAATTGATTCACAATAACTCTTCCATTTTTCATAGATTTTTTGATCTCTATCATTCTAATTACTAGAGAATAGAAATAGAAGATTTCTATTTTCATATATAGAGATACAGAATAGGATTCAATATAAGATTTGGGTTGTGATTAATCGTTTGCTATGTCAGTATGTATACGTACGTATTAGGTATATAAGGTTATCCTTTCTGTCATTTCGATAGAAATGATTTTAGCTACTAACGTAACGTAGTAAATTTCATTCGTTAGAACAGCTTCCATTGAGTCTCTGCACCTATCCCTCTCATTTTCCATCTCTCAAAAAAAAGATTTGGCTCAGGATTGCCCATTTTTAGTTCCAGGGTTTCTCTGAATTTGGAAGTTACCACTTAGCAGGTTTCCATACCAAGGCTCAATACAATCAAGTCCGTAGCGTCTACCAATTTCGCCATATCCCCCTTTCCTTTGAGACAAGGATCCAGTTGTAATTCCATCCACCTCTTTCATTGATCTTGGCACTATTGAATTCATTAGGTAATGATTCCTATATCGAAAAAGTGTATGCTGCTATTTTCTTTTTTTGCCCACCCTCTATTCTCTATTCTATATTCTATCATTTCATCTCTATTGGATGAACCCTATTTGTTTCAATACGAAATGATTCTATCATTGATGTATCCGCAATTCAATATGGATAGATATATCCCACATATATATATGCCTTTCCTCCTCCTTCATTTTTACAGTGCGATTTGGAATAGTGGAACGGTCGATATTCATTCTTTTTCTTTTTTCATTTCGAATTCTAATTTCATTGATATATTGATATTTTATTTCCTATTCATATATATGAATATGGAATTGAATTTCTATTTCTATTTAGCTATCTAATTTCTTTATATCTAAATAGTTTTCTTTTCTATTTTCTAAATAGAATCTAAAATATATAACTAATAACTAAGAAATAGAAGAAATTGAAAGAATCAATAAATGAAATAAAAAAAGAAGAAGAATCACTAGGTAATAGCTAAGATCCGATAGTTTCCTGTATTCCTATACACTATTGCTCTTATATCCGCCCGCTTAGCTCAGAGGTTAGAGCATCGCATTTGTAATGCGATGGTCATCGGTTCGATTCCGATAGCCGGCTCTTTTTCTTTATCGATTTTTTATTTCCATGATTTAAAATCTCTACTCTCGCTTTCTCTAAATGTCGGGTCACCGATCTATTATGTCATGGTAACTTGCAGCTATAGCTATGAAGAAAAAAGTTGACTAGAACAATTAGATCTCTACAGAAGAAATTGGAAAACGTAACCTTCGCTAGAATTTCCTATATATACAAAAAATCCGAATATTGATAATATTTCTTTTCTTCTGTTTTGTAGGACTTTAGTAAATTTCGTTTTGCTTTGCTAATACTTTAGTTCAGTCTGAATTTATATCTTTTTG